TGGCTGTTCACGGACTAGCTGTACCTACCGTTTCTTTTTTGGGGTCAATATCAGCAATGCAATTCATCCAACGATAAACCTAAATCCGAATTTATTATAGACCTATGACACAATCAAACCCAAACGAACAAAATGTTGAATTGAATCGTACCAGTCTCTATTGGGGGTTATTACTCGTTTTTGTACTTGCTGTTTTATTTTCTAATTATTTCTTCAATTAATAGAACAAGGGAGAATACTAGAAAAAAAAAATAAGAGTACATAGGAATTTTCTTATCTCATCGGAAGGATATCGTCACATAATTATCTATGACTGTTTATGTCTCTAGCATGACCACTTGATTTAATGTGGAGGGGAGTGGGATAAATGGCAGATACTACTGGAAGGATTCCTCTTTGGATAATAGGTACGGTAACTGGTATTCCTGTGATCGGTTTAATAGGCATTTTCTTTTATGGTTCATACTCCGGATTGGGTTCATCCCTGTAGGAATCAGATGAGTTGAGTTGTAGATATGAAAGCGTAAGAACTCAAGGGGACCCCCGTTTTTTCTGTCTGATTCGAGGGGGATCCCCTGAGTTTTTAATAATCATAATACTTTATTCGTATAAATAAAAAAATGGATTCTATTTTTCGGATATTTCAAATATTTCTTATTTCTATTTCAAAAAAAACTCCATTGAACTTTTGTGGTGGTTTTCAAAAAGGAACTTCATTAGTATTAATGGATTCAAAACATTTGTTCCTCGATAGTATCTATCTCCATTTTCAAAGTTAACAGAAAGAAGTAATTCTTCAATTTAGATTGCATAATAATTGTCGATATTTAAAAGAATTCTGCCGATGCGATATCATGCCAATTGTAAACTTATACTAATAAAGCCTTAATTATTATTATTCATAAAGCCTTAATAATTATTATTCTATTTATACCCTATTTCTTTTATTATAAAGATTGATTCTAAATTTTAGTATTTCAAAATCTTTGTAGAAGTTCATTGAAGAAGTTCTATTTGCTTTGCTCAAGAAATTTCCCTTTCTTTTTTGTTTGTCCTTTTTTGTTTGTCCACTACTTTTACTTTAATTATACGTATAAAATAAAAATCGAAAGACGGATAGGTTATGATAAACTGGAAAAAATCGAAAATAAGAATAAAAATCTTTGACGGACGGGATCAAGAATAATTTGTATTTCGACACAAGAAAAGGAATTTTCCACATCCCTTTCTTGTGTCGAAGACTCGAAAGACAAATAGAAGAATATCTCCTAGAATCCGGTGTTCCCCACATTTAGCCTTTGCTTCTACGCTTACTTATTTAGTATGTATATGTAGTCGAATTTGATTCTATTAGAATAGAAAAAAAGCGATTAATGTATTCTATGACAGTGAAATCTCACAATAGTGACAGAATTGCACCATTCCAATGGAAATTCAAAAAAGGAGGGGAGAAGAGAAGGTCAAAAAGTCTTCTTCTTATTCTTCTTATTTACTAATAGATTATTACTAATAGAAAATCGAAATAGAAAGTCTAAATAAAAAGCATAAAGACTGTGAAAGTCTAAATACTATGACTAGAAACGCGGTACAAGTAAAAAGAATTCCCCCAAACCGATCTAAAAAGAATATAAACAAAAAAAGCAAAAGGCTTTACACAATTTTTTTGATCATACATAACTTTCAACAAAAATTTTCTTCTTTTGAAGAACTTGATGTTGATAAATCCGTAGATCTAAAAATTCATTTCGGATAATTGAACCTTTTCAAACTGTTTCTTTTTAAGAACCAAAAAGATTTGTGCTAAAATAACAGATGCCAAAAAGAACAAAAGGCCTTGGACACGTAATGGGTCTTGAAGTACTATTTCCGCATCCCCCTGACCAAATCCACCCACATTGGGATTACTTGTTAATGGTTGATCCAGTTTGATGGATTCGCCTTCTGAAATAAGAAGTTCTGGTCCTGGGGGTATAATATCCGTCACTTGACGCCCCTCTGACGCATCCATTATGATTATTTCGTATCCCCCTTTTTCTTTTCGTATGATTTTGCTTACTATACCTGTTGCTGTAGCATTATAAACCGTATTGTTACTCTTGCTCCCGTCGGGATAAATCTGACCCCTTCCCCGGTTTCCGCCTACATATATGGGATATTTTAAGAAGCGAACACCCTTCTTAGTAGAAGGGTCCGGAGAAATAATAGGGAAGGCGATTTCGCTATATTTCTGACCGGGAACAGGGCCTATCACAAGAATATTTTTTTTAGTGGGGCGATAGCTCTGAAAAAAAAGATTTCCTATCTTTTCTTTCATCTCTGGCGAAATACGATCGGGAGGGGCTAATTCAAACCCCTCGGGTAAAATAAGAACGGCCCCCACATTCAAGGCACCCTTTTTACCATTGGCAAGAACTTGTTTCAGTTGCATATCATAAGGAATTCGAACAACTGCTTCAAATACAGTATCCGGAAGTACCGCTTGGGGAACCTCAATACTCACGGGCTTATTGGCTAAATGACAATTGGCGCATACAATACGGCCAGTTGCTTCGCGTGGATTTTCATAACCCTGCTGTGCAAAAATGGGATATGCATTTGAAATGGATGCCCGAGTTATTATATATATGATGAGCGATACTGAAATGGAGCGAGTAATCTCTTCTTTTATCCAAGAAAGGGTCTTTCTAGTTTGCATGGTCCAATCGTTGATCCCCAAAATTTCTACAATAAAATTAGGTGGGTTCCTAGTCAAGTTCCCTATCTACCAAGCTGCTATTTACTGACAAATTTTTACTAAAATCTAGGAGGAATCCGAATCTCTTGGATGTATAGAGAAAAGAAGTGTATAATATAAAAACTGTAAGATTTTGAATGTTTTACTTATGGTATGGACAAAATAACAAACATTCCATTTGGATCAGCGGATCCTTTTTCATTTCAATCACTCATTGAATGATAAATCACTACAAGTGACGGAGATATACGATTTAAATAATAGAAGACCCAATATTTAAAAATCGTATCAACAATGACTGGAAGAATGGAAGCAAGGACAGGTAAAATTTGATCATTATGAGTAAATCCAAAATCTTTGTAGACAGAGCCAATCATTAGTTCCCAACCGCGGGTTGAATGGAATCCTATACATAAGTCGCTTAAAAAAAGAATCGAAAGGGCTTTTATTGTGTCATTTAAGTTATATAGGAATTCTTGAACCCAGGAATTCAGAATAATAAGTTTTTCTTTACCTAGAATATAATAACCGCTTAGAATAACGAAACAGATTAGATTTGTGGAGAAGCGCAAAATTGTATGGATACGATCCTCATTGTGCATCTTGATCCATTCGATCGTTTCTTTTTGGATTTCGATACGAAACTTCTGTAGATGCGGTTCCGGGTATTCCTTTATCATTTCGTCCAAGAGGAGGAGTTCTTCTAATTCTATGAATTTTGCTAGAATACTCTTTTCTTGAGTATCATTGAAAAAAGTTTCGGATTTACTTGTATTCCACCAATAAATAACCCAAGATTCCAGACTTTTTTGAAATAAAAAAGAGATCCACCAGGGCAAAAATACTATAGATGTAAAATAGAAAATAGAGGTAAATGCTTTTTTTTTCATTTTTTCATCTGTGAATTTTTAATGAATCCACTTCATTCGTTAACTCTATACGATCTAAAGTCTTGTATCAAGCATAAGTTTTATTACAAGGCTTCAAACCTATAAATTTCTAATAGTATAAAAATAAAAAGAGAATCCCCTTTTTCTATATCTTATTCTCTATATCTTATTCCAAAATGCTTTTTTTGATCTATGAAATGAGTCCCGTTATTTAGATTTGTTTGGTACTCTTTTTCTTACTGAATTTTTGGAATTTACATACGCATAAAAAAAATTGTGGATTAAGGGCAAAAAGGGTTTTGTTTTCGAATTTTTCCGTATATAGAATATAGAATATAAGCCGTTTTTGATTCATTAGTATTCTAAAAGAATTTCAGTTAAATTTTGCTATAAGAAAGAGGACTCTTGACTTCGGATTTTGACCTTGACCTCCCGCTAAAAAAATTGTTTATTCTTCAGTTCATTTCAAAATACTTCAATTGGTACACGCAAGAAATAGGCCAATTTCGCCGCCTTTTGCTCAATTTCTCGTGGCTCAGCAGTACGAGTCAAAGGAATGGTACCCTGGCCTCGGATTTCCATATAAAGGACGTGTCGAGCATAAATACCCTCTTTAACTTCGATTCTGATCGACTGAATATCTTTCATAAGGAATCGGAGTAAGATGCGACGATTTTTTCCAGGAAATCCCCAACGAAAAATACACACTATCCCCTCTTTTCTATCGAATCGATCATAACCACTACCCACATTCCACGAAATTGTGCACCATAAATAAGAGCTAATAAATAGACCGGCGATCCCATAGAAAGACATTACGATCCCTTGTGGAAAAAAAATTATTTGTTGAGACGGAAATAAAGATATCAAATTTCTGTCAAGATAACTGGAAATTCCGACTAATAAAAACCCCAATGAACCTAAAAAAAGTATAAAGGCCCAGCAGAAATTGATTTTTTTTCGAGACCCCGCTATAAGTTCTATCCATAGATGTTCTGATTGCCAACTCATACTAGATCCAGTTGTATTTTTTTGGAAGTGGGAGACTTGCCCAAATCAATTTTACTTTCCTTTTTTTTCCAAAGTAACTTTCACCAACTCTCAATATTCTTATGTGAATCTTTAGGAGAAATTCCTTAGATCTAGACTTAGATCTAAAATAATAGTAGCTTTCCAAAAAAATCTCCTATTTACACATATATAGCCCCATGGGTTTTACATTTAGTTCAGGCATACGCCCCAATTTCCATTTTTTTTTCAATTAGCCAATTTACTGATATATCATATTTACGTTTGCACAAGAACTCTTTAACTTTCATTTATGTTTGATATGTTTGAAGAAAGCCGCATTTTATACAATATTATACTGAATAGATATCTGTGTTATAATCCAAGTCTAAGTTTCTAAGTCTTGAAAAAAATACATGAAATTTCCCCCATCAGATCCATCAGATTTAAAAAAAGATTTAAAAAATCTTGTTTTTTTGAACATGAAGAGATAAAGAAGCCATTGCAATTGCTGGAAAGACTAAGCCTACTAAAGGCACAAAAATAGGGGGTAAGTTGTTGATAATTGTCATAGAATGGGCACCTCGATTCAATATTTGTACCTGTTACTTATTTTTATATTAATCTTTTTACCTATTATTGCTATATTCTGTTCTTAGAAAGATAGCTTAGATTTGTTCTAATTCGTATATAATTATACTAAGTATATCTACGTGAGTATATAGAATAAAATGAATAAAGTGAAATGCGGGGGGTGTACAATTAACTAAATGCACTTTTTTCCGCACGAAATACATGGATGGATATTAATCCACTTGTTTTCTTCTTCTTTTCTTCTATATATTTTTTATCTTTTTCTTGTCTTCTAACTTGAATCTTTAATTTTGAATTTGACTTTATTAAATTTAATAAAAAATGGAATAAAGAGTTTTTTTCGCTTCGAAATTCCCGGCAAATTCGTTATTGGTTCTAATCCGAAGGTAAGAAAAGAACACGAAATTCGTTTTATTTAGTTTACATTTACCTTGTCCAGTTGAATTTCGCGGAAGAAAGAATTCGCCCTTTTAGATTGTTGATAGATGATTCCCTATTTAGGAATTAGGAATATAGAAAGATAATGCAGATAATTTGTTTATCCGCATTATCTTTCTATAATTTCTTTTTATGCCACCCCCCAAAAATCCATTTTCGGATTTTTCCTTTGATTCCGATAACTAAATACTTTATATTTTTTTCGCAAAAAAAAATTAACGAATTTCGAACTTTATTATTAACTTAGGACTCCGCTGAATTTATCATTCTTTTTCGTTCAAGGGACAAAAGTTGTGTAGCTGTAATAACTCATACAAAACGCCCTTTAACAGATTACGTGGTACTATTGGGTCCAATAAACCATTTTCAAATAAAACTTCGGCTGTTTGTGAACCTTCTGGTACTATAATATTTAATGTTTGTTCAATTACTCTTTTACCCGCAAATGCAATATAAGCGTCGGGTTCACCAATAATGATATCCCCCGACATACCAAAACTTGCTGTCACCCCACCAGTCGTAGGAGATGTAAGGATTGATACATAAAATGACTTTTTATTCTTTTTAAAATCATGTAAAGCGGAAGATATTTTAGCCATTTGCATCAAGCTCAAACTTCCTTCGTGCATGCGGGCTCCTCCGGAAGCACACACTAGAATAAGGGGTAAAAATTCATTGGTAGCATATTCGATCAAACAAGTGATTTTCTCGCCTACTACGGATCCCATACTACCTCCGATAAATCGAAAATCCATAACTCCAATTGCTACGGGAATGCCGTTTATTTGACCTATACCTGTTCGAACAGCTTCGAGTAATCTTGTTTCGTCTTGAGAAGAAAAAAGGCGCTCTACATAAGGTTTATCTTCCACCTCTTCCTCCGGTTCCACCTCCCATTCAAATTCCCAGTCGTCTTCGTCCCATTCCTCTTCCTCTTTTTCCTCTTTTTTCTCTTCATCCTCCGGACCCGGACCCGGATAAAAAGGGGAATACGGATCATCCCACTCGTTTTCCTTCCATTCCTCTTCGTCCCATTCTTCTTCCTCCCATTCCTCTTCCTCCCATTCCTCTTCCTCCCATTCCTCTTCCTCCCATTCCTCTTCCTCCCCCGGATCCGTATTTGGATCCGTATTTGGATCCGTATTTGGATCCGTATTTGGATCCGTATTTGGATCCGTATTTGGATCCGTATTTGGATCCGTATTTGGATCCGTATTTGGATCCGAAAATAAATCGGAATACAGATCCCACTCCCACTCGTCTTCCTCGTCTTCCTCGTCTTCCTCGTCTTCCTCGTCTTCCTCGTCTTCCTCCGAATCCCATCCAATGGGATCCAGAAATGGCAGGTCTTGATCCTCTTGAGCCTCTTCATCCATAGGCTCCGAAGTGCCTAGATCAATCGACTCTTCATCCTCTTCATCCTCTTGAGCCTCTTGAGCCTCTTCATCCTCTTGAGCCTCTTGAGCCTCTTCATCCTCTTCATCCTCTTCATCCTCTTGAGCCTCTTCATCCTCTTCATCCTCTTCATCCTCTTGAGCCTCTTGAGCCTCTTCATCCTCTTGAGCCTCTTCATCCTCTTCATCCTCTTCATCCTCTTGAGCCTCTTGAGCCTCTTCATCCTCTTCATCCTCTTGAGCCTCTTCATCCTCTTCATCCTCTTGAGCCTCTTCATCCATAGGCTCCGAAGTGCCTAGATCAATCGACTCTTGAGCCTCTTCATCCATAGGCTCCGAAGTGCCTAGATCAATCGACTCTTGAGCCTCTTCATCCATAGGCTCCGAAGTGCCTAGATCAATCGACTCTTGAGCCTCTTCATCCTCTTGAGGCTCTTCATCC